CTTCTAGGCGCAAATCCTCTATTTTCATAAGATCTTCTTGCCTGTTATTCAAAAGGTCTAATAATGTATATATATTTGACCTTTTGAGTAAATTATAGATCCTGGGGGGCAATTCTAATTGGTCAATAAAAATAGATTTCAATGCTATTTCTTTTTTATTTTTTATGAGTTTAGCCAATTTATCGTGAAAGGTAAAAGGGGATAAAGGAACCATGGGTTGATTGCTCTCTAAATGTGAGTTTTCTTCTTCCATATGTAAAAAGGGGATAAATAACTCAATCAAATTCCGCGAGGCTTCATGAAGTGCTTCTTTCGGAGTTAAACTTCCATTTGTCCATATTTCTAGAAAAAGTATCTCTTGTTTTTGATTTCCATTTCCATAGGAATGAATACTATGATTTGCATTTCGAACAGGCATGAATATAGCATCTATAGGATAACTTCCATCTTGAGAGTTATGTGTCGTTTTGATAGGATATCCACGATTTCTTTCGATTTGTAATCCAATACACAAATTGATCGATTCCGTCAGAATAGCTATATGTTGTTTATTATCAATGATTTCCACATAAGGCGGTAAGACAATATCTTTAGCCGTTACACGTCCAGGACCCCTAACACAAATAGACGCGTCACAAGTTCCATATAAATTACTTCTTAAGACAATTTCTTTCAAATTCATTAAGATTTCATGTACTGATTCCTGAATACCTGCTATGTTAGAATATTCATGTGACACTTTATTAGATTTTACGCGTGTGATACATGTTCCTTCGATTTCTCCAAGCAAAGTTCTTCGCATCGCAATTCCTATTGTGTCGGCTTGACCTTTCATAAGTGGAGACAGAACAAAGCGCCCATAATAAAGACGTTTACTGTCTATTCTTGATTCAACACACTTCCATTGGCGTGTCCGAGTAGATACTGCTATTTTCTCTCGAACCATAGTAATATTATTTGATCATTGAATCATTTATTTCTCTTGTTTCTCTTGATAGCCCTTATAACGTGCATTTTTATATTCGCCTTTTTTTGGGGGGTCTACATCCATTATGTGGCATAGGGGTTACATCTCGTATAAAAGTTAATAATATACCACTTCTGCGAATAGCTCGAAGTGCTGCGTCTCTTCCGAGACCGGGACCCTTTATCATGACTTCTGCTCGTTGCATACCTTGATCTACTACCGTACGAATAGCATTTCCCGCCGCGGTTTGAGCAGCAAAAGGTGTCCCTCTTTTTGTCCCCTTGAATCCACAAGTACCGGCAGAGGACCAAGAAACCACCCGCCCCCGTACATCTGTAATAGTGATAATGGTATTATTGAAACTGGCTTGAACATGAATAACTCCTTTTGGTATTCTACGTGCACTCTTACGTGACCCCATACGTCCATTTCTACGTGAACCGATTCGTGGTATAGCTTTTGCCATATTTTATCATTTCATAAATATCAGTCAGAGATCTATGGATATATCCATTTCATGTTACAAAAAATTCCTTTTTTTTTTTCATCAGTTTCTTAAGCGAGTCTGATTATCCCTGTCTTTGTTTATGTTTCGGGTTGGAACAAATTACTATAAGTCGTCCCCTCCTACGGATTAATCGACACTTTTCACAAATTTTACGGACAGAAGCTCTTATTTTCATACTTGTCATTCCTTATCTTAAATTTGAATCAACTTGGGAATCGACTTCTTTGAAGACAAAAAAAAGTTTCTGGATAATTTTTCATCTCGATTCCCCTTCCCACGAAAGGGGCGTTCAAACCATTTAATCCTTCGAATCTTTGTTGCGGAGTCAAAAATTATACGCCCTCGGTAACGACTTACTTCAACTTTGACTCTAGCTCCTGGTAGTATTCGTATAAAACTACGCCGGATCTTTCCTGAAACATAACCTAGAATCAGATCATCAGTATCTAAACGAATTTGAAAGATGCCATTGGGAAGCGATTCGGTAATTAAACCTTCTTGAATCCATTTTTGTTCTTTCATTCCAGGTAAAGCCCCTATGAAGCATCAACTAAAGGAGGAGTAACAGTATTAGACAATCCAGCCCTTTTAATTTAGTTACAAGTTCAAAGAATCAATTTCGAATACAATTTGTCTATGAGAAAGATTACCATATAGAACACAAAATCTCTCCGCCGATTCCTTCTAGTCTAGCCTCTCGGTCGGTCATTATACCTCGAGAAGTGGACAGAATTACAATCCCCATCCCGCCTAAAATTCGAGGAATTCGTTGATAGTTAGAATAGATTCGTAGACCTGGTCGACTGATTCGGTTTAAATTGAAAAGGTTTCTATAGGGCTTTTTTCTAGCCTTTTGGTGTCTCAGCGTTAAAACCAAAAAATTTTTATGATTTTCGCGCTGTTTTCTCATGTTTTCGATAAAACCTTCTCGTAAAAGTATTTTTACAACATTTTCCGTACTATTAGTCGATGTTATTCGAACCACTCTTTTTTGATCCATATAAGCATTTCGTATAGAGGTTAATATCTCAGCAATAGTGTCTCTACCCATTATGCCTAAAATTGTTGGTAACTCATTATTTGATATAATCAACATGTTTTTTGGTTATGAATAACCCAAGGTATGTGCGTGAGATACAATCTATCTCTTAATCTATATCTATTTTTTTCAAATAACTTACTATAAACATAGTTTTATAATACCTCGGGAGCTAAGGAAACTATTTTAGTAAAATTTTGTTTTCTTAATTCACGGGCGATCGCACCAAAAATTCGAGTTCCTTTTGGATTTCCTTCTTGATCGATAACAACTGCAGCATTGTCATCATATCGTATTATCATACCGTTGTCTCGTTTGAGTTCTTTACAAGTACGTACAATTACAGCTCTGACAACTTCTGATCTTTCTAGGGGCATATTTGGTACTGCGTCTTTGATTACAGCAACAATAATGTCACCAATATGAGCATATTGACGATTGCTAGCGCCTATGATTCGAATACACATCAATTCTCGGGCCCCGCTGTTATCGGCTACATTTAAATGGGTCTGAGGTTGAATCATACGATTTAAAAATTTTTTCTTTCAATGCAAAGGACAAAGAAAAAAAAGAAATATTGTTTATCTCAAAAAAAAAAAGAAATTTGCAATTTTTTCATAATGAAGAACTATTTTTGTTGATTGTTCTTTTTATACTTTATTCCGAAATAATGAATTGAGTTCGTATAGGCATTTTTGATGCTGCTATTGAAATTGCCCGTCTAGCTACATTTTCTGTTACTCCATTCATTTCATAAAGTATTCGACCTGGTTTAACAACAGCTACCCAATATTCGGGGGATCCTTTACCCGAACCCATACGTGTTTCTGCAGGTCTTACTGTAACTGGTTTGTCTGGAAATATTCGTACCCATATTTTTCCACCACGACGTACATTTCGTGTCATTGCTCGTCGACCTGCTTCTATTTGTCTGGATGTGATCCAAGTAGGTTCAAGCGCCTGAAGAGCATATTTACCGAAACAAATACGATTCCCCCGATAAGAAATTCCCTTCGTTCTTCCTCTATGTTGTTTACGAAATCTGGTTCTTTTGGGGTTATAGTTGATAGTTGTTTCTGAATTCCATCCCTACTACAGAACCAGACATGAGAATTTCTTCTCATCTGGCTCCTCGCGACTAAAAAGGATTCAAAAAAATCAAGTTTTCGCGGGCGAATATTTACTCTTCTGTTTCAGTTTTAGATTTTTTGTGTACCTTCGAAGAATAGATCAATTCATCTGGGCTTCCTTCCGCCATCCCGACCAGCGAATTAGTAAGATTTCCTTTTCCATAGAATCTTTTGCATTCACAGCTTCCGTCGTTCCCATCGCTTCTTACTTAATGCTTAGGTCTTAGTTTTACAATGGAGCTCGTCTTTAAAGTTGTTCTTGAGGCAATTTTCTCAGTCTTTATTGGCTCAAAGCTCTTTGATTTTTGTGTTTTGCTCTAGGCAGAATAAAAGTCATTTACTTAGGATGAATCTTGATTCATGCTATATTACAATGCCTTGCTTTTAATTTATAAGATGATTTATTGACCTTACATATTGGAATTCTATATCATTTTTTTTCTCTCGTTCTCTCATCCTTCCGTTTATCTACATTTTTCTTCTATCTTTTGTTTTTACAAAGATTTTTTTCAGAAACAAAAAAAGGTTTCAGCCGCTACAAAGGTATGATCATTATATCAAATTTTGACTGATTTTTTAAATTGAGATAATGCGAAGTGATGAGGTGGTTAGTATGTCTCTACTTATTCATTCAGACTGGGGAGCAGAGATAATCGTGTTTTGTTTAATCCTAACCCTAAACAACCAACGAGTCGCACACTAAGCATAGCAATTTTATCAAAGGATCAATCGAATTTTTATTCAGCCCTATAGAATTAAAAGAATTAATTGATGGTTAAAAAAAAAAAGAAAGGAGGGGTTTAATTTGTAAAAATAATATTTTAGTATTCCTTGTCGATAAATATCCAAATTTTTATCCCCAACACACCATAGATAGTTCGAGCACTATAGGAACAATAATCAATTTTAGCTCTAATAGTTTGGAGGGGAACCCTGCCTTCTCGTATCCATTCAACACGTGCAATCTCTTTTCCATCAATCCGACCTGCAATTTGAATTTGAATGCCTTTTGTATCCGCTTGTTCGGTTAATTCAATAGCTTTTTTCATTGCTTTTCGAAATGAAACCCTATTTTTTAATTGTTCGGCTATAAATTCTGCAAGAATTGTGGGGTTTCCATAAGGTTTTGAAATTCTTTTGATAGCAATGTTAAGTTTACGATTCATACAATTTAATTCTTTTTCTAGGGTTGTCTGTAATTCTTCGACTCTTCGTGATCTGCTTTCTAATAATAACTTTGGGAATCCCATAAATATTATGACCTGGATCAGATCGATTCTTTTTTGAATCTCTATACGTGCAACTCCCTCTATCGCGGAAGATATTCTCGTATTCTTTTGTACATAATTTTTAATA